TTCCTAATCTCACATGATAACTCTTTGATCCGTTTACTGTTAACAGATTGGTATTGCTTAGAAATTATATTCTATCTATAATCCCCGAGGTGATGGGTCTTCTTTTGCGGTGATAAATTACCTACTTAACTCAGTGGTTAGAGTATTGCTTTCATACGGCAGGAGTCATTGGTTCAAATCCAATAGTAGGTAGAACTTATTAGATACCGGAGTCAATGCAATGGTATCTAATAAGTTTTTCTACCCATCCTCCTTTTTTCGTTGTATCAGATTAGACTTGATTGTCTTCAATTGGCAGAATCTAAATGTGGTGTATAAAAAAGAACTTCTAAAAAACTTCTTTTGATTATTTTGATGTATTGACTAGTAGGAAATAACATTGACAGCCTCTACTCGTGTCCTAGCTCGTCTGAGAGCTAGATTCGCTTCAATCACCTGTCTCTTACCCTCAGCTCTACTCAAGTTAGCTTCAGCTATTTTAAGAGTTTGTTGAGCTTCTTGCGGATCAATGTCAGTACTCATCTCCGCATCATTTCCTAAAATGGTGATCTCATTATTCCCTATTCTAGCAAAACCACCCATCAGAGCCACCGTTAACCATTGGTCGTTGAGGCGTATTCTCAAAAGACCTATATCTACAGCCGTGGCAATAGGGGCGTGGTTCGGTAATACACCAATTTGGCCACTATTTGTAGATAAAATGATTTCTTTCACTTCTGAATCCCAAATAATTCGATTAGGAGTCAGTACACAAAGATTTAAGGTCATTTCTTCAAATTGCTCTCCACTTCTAAGTTCATAGCTTTCGCGGTAGCTTCATCGATGTTACCCACCAAATAAAAAGCCTGCTCGGGCAGACCATCTAATTCTCCGGAAAGGATCAGTTGAAACCCCCTAATTGTTTCTGCAAGACCAACATATTTTCCTGGAGAACCAGTAAATACTTCTGCCACGAAGAAGGGTTGTGATAAGAAACGCTCAATTTTTCGTGCTCTTGCTACAGTTAAACGATCCTCCTCGGATAATTCGTCCAACCCAAGAATAGCTATAATGTCCTGAAGTTCTTTGTAACGTTGTGAAGTTTGCTTAACTCTTTGCGCAGTTTCATAATGTTCCTCGCCAACGATCCGAGGTTGTAACATAGTTGACGTTGAATCTAAAGGATCTACTGCTGGATAAATACCCTTGGCAGCTAATCCTCTTGATAGTACGGTAGTAGCATCTAAATGTGCAAATGTAGTGGCAGGAGCAGGGTCGGTCAAATCGTCCGCAGGTACATAAACTGCTTGGATCGAAGTTATAGATCCCTCTTTGGTAGAAGTAATTCTTTCTTGCAAAGAACCCATTTCTGTACTAAGGGTAGGTTGATAACCCACTGCAGAAGGCATTCTCCCTAATAATGCGGATACTTCTGATCCTGCTTGGACAAAACGAAAGATATTGTCGATGAATAGAAGCACATCTTGTTCATTAACATCCCGGAAATATTCTGCCATAGTTAGGGCAGTCAAACCAACTCTCATACGAGCTCCCGGCGGTTCATTCATTTGACCATAGACTAAAGCTACTTTTGATTCTGCAAGATTTTTTTCATTAATTACTCCGGATTCTTTCATTTCCATGTAAAGATCATTTCCTTCACGAGTACGCTCTCCTACTCCGCCAAATACGGATACGCCTCCATGAGCTTTGGCAATGTTGTTGATCAATTCCATGATGAGTACTGTTTTACCTACTCCAGCTCCCCCAAATAGTCCGATTTTTCCTCCACGGCGATAAGGAGCTAAAAGATCTACCACCTTAATACCTGTTTCAAAGATTGATAATTTCGTATCTAACTGTATAAAGGCAGGCGCAGATCTATGAATAGGAGATGTTGTGCGAGTATCTACAGGACCTAAATTATCAACAGGCTCTCCAAGAACGTTGAAGATTCGCCCGAGAGTAGCTCCGCCGACTGGAACACTTAGAGGAGCTCCCGTGTCAATCACTTCCATTCCTCTCATCAGCCCATCTGTAGCACTCATAGCTACAGCTCTAACTCGATTATTTCCTAATAATTGTTGTACCTCACAAGTCACATTAATTTGCTGACCGACAGTATCTCGACCCTTAACTACCAAAGCGTTATAAATATTAGGCATTTTGCCCGGGGGAAAAACGACATCCAGTACTGGGCCAATAATTTGAGCGATACGCCCTAGTTTTTTTTCTTCAAGTGTGGAAACCGCAGGGCTAGAAGTAGTAGGATTGATTCTCATAATTATAATAAAGTGAAATATGTCGAAATCCTTTTTGGAATAATACCAAATCGAAAATAAATGTCCGATAGCAAGTTGATCAGTTAATTCAATAAGAGATAAATGGGAGATAGCACTCGATTTAGTTGGTACCGCCCAACCGAATCCGATTCAATCGTTTACTCATTCAATGAGTAAATTTTCAAGTTCAGCCAATCCTTTTTTTCAAAAAAAAAATTGCAAGTAAATGAAATCGTGAA